CAATTTTCCGAATCTTTTGAACTTTCATGTAACAAGTTTATAGACGGAGTTAACCATTTGTCTAATATATTCAAATCCATTGCTTTTTGCTTGAATTGAGTGATTTGATTGAATTGAGTGAACGGAATTCCTATGACTCCAACAAACAAAGTAAATAGGGATAATACAAACATCGGAAATAGCATAGTATTATCTGATTCATAGGGATATGAAAAAGTCTTCTTAGTACCAAAATGGGGAATAGTAACAAAAGGGCGCATCATTTTTGTTACATTAATATCACTTTGATATGGTGTTTTTTTCAAAAAAAACGAAGACGTTTCAGTATTATTCATTGTTAATAATGATAAGAAAGGAAAGTTGTTTTTAATTATTTTTGATCCTTCTTTACCCCATAATGATATTGAATAGAGCGAGTTATTTGTTTTTCCGCTGTAATTTTTACAATAAAGGTTTAAATGTCCCTCAAAAGTAAGTAAGTAGATGCGAAACATATAAAATGCTGTTAATCCTGCTGTGGAACAGGCTATTATTGCGAAAATCGGTGAATACAACCAACTATCATTAAGAATTTCATCTTTAGACCAAAAGCACCCAAGGGGTGGAATACCACAAAGAGAAAGGGTACCTAATAAAAAAGCATTTTTTGTAATTGGCACATGCTTTGTTAAACCACCCATAAGAACCATGTTCTGACTTTTATCTGGCGAATATCCAACAACCGATTCCATTGAGTTAATAATGGACCCAGATCCTAAAAACAACAACGCTTTTGAATAAGCATGAGTAATCAAATGAAATAAAGCAGCCCGATAAGACCCCATACCCAAAGCTAACATCATATAACCCAATTGAGACATTGTAGAATAGGCTAAACCTCTCTTAATATCTTTTTGAGCAAGAGCTAAAGTAGCTCCAAATAGTACTGTTATTATACCTATCAAAGCTATTAGCTTCATGATGTAAGGTATTTTTATAAAAATCGGAAAAAGCCGAGCGACAAGAAAAATTCCCGCTGCGACCATCGTAGCAGCATGGATAAGAGCAGAAATGGGGGTAGGCCCCTCCATAGCATCAGGTAACCATACATGAAGAGGAAATTGAGCAGATTTAGCAACCGCACCTGCAAATAATAAGACGGCGCACAAAGTAACAAATAATAAATTAACCTCATTATTATAAATCAAGTTATTGAATATTTTAAACAAATCCCGAAATTCAAAACTCCCCGTTGTCCAATAAAGACCTAAAATCCCTACTAATAAACCAAAATCTCCCACGCGATTAGTTACAAATGCCTTTTGACAAGCATTCGCCGCAGTAGGTCGAGTGAACCAAAAACCTATTAATAGATAAGAACACATTCCAACCAATTCCCAAAAAATATAAATTTGGATCAAATTAGAACTAGTAACTAATCCCAACATTGACGTATTGAACAAACTCATATATGCAAAAAATCTCAAATATCCTTGATCATGAGACATATAATTGTCACTATAAATAAGAACCATAATTCCAACAGTCGTTATTAATATTGCCATAATACAAGTAAGGGGATCGATCAAGTAGCCCAACTCTAAAGAAAAATCATTATTGATGGTCCAAGACCATACATATTGATAGATATAACTACTATTTATTTGATCAATCGACAAATAAACTGAAAAAATCATAACTATACTTAACAATAAAACACTCGGAAAAGACCACACACGTCGAAGGTTTTTGGTTGCCGTTGGAAAAAGTAGAAGTCCCACTCCTATTAAGATAGGAATTGGAAGTGAGATGAAAGGTATGATCCATGAATATTGATACGTATATTCCATAAAGAAAAGTATATTTATTTAATTCCTAGTTAATTTTTCTGATTCACCAGCTCTTATCTCTTTAAAAAAAAATCAGTTAATAAAAAATAATAAAAAATTTTAATATTCAAAAGTTAAATAGGATTTTATTTTTCTATTCTTAATAGTTTGCCAAATACTTAAAATATTTCAAGTTACGAAGGTCGAATTGTTCAAATAGGATGATCCACTGAAACTATTAATGAACACGCCCGTTTTTTTGTTTAAGTAAAATATTTTGACAATATAGAAACTTCAAATTTTCTTTATTATTTAGTATGCATTACAAAAATTTCCCGCTATAGATCAAGAAGGAATAATTACACGAAAAACATGCTTTTTGATATCAATCATAAAAGACAACCTACAAGTTGATCCAATAAAATAAGATTTATTTTGATTAAATTCGTTTATTACTAATCAATAAACAATTCATTTTTTTTGACAAAAAAACATTCTATATCTTTTACTAATAATTTTTAATTTTCGATAGCTATATTAGGAGTATATTATAATATAAAGAATAAATGGATAATAAATAGTAAAGAACAATTCGTTTTGAACACTAGATGTCTTTCACATCCAACTATAGCAATGAATAATCATTTATAATTTTTTAATGGCAGTTCCAAAAAAGCGCACTTCTATATCAAAAAAACGTATTCGGAAAAATATTTGGAAAAACAAAGGGCGTCGGGCAGCGTTGAAAGCTTTTTCGTTAGCAAAATCTCTTTCAACGGTAAATTCACAAAGTTTTTTGGGGGACAAATCAAATAAATAATTAAGTAATAATCTTAATCGGTTTGACTCAAAAAACAGCCTAGTAGAGGTTGGTTTATAATTTGGATTATTTAATATAATTCGAAATTATTTTTATTATGCAAATTTTTTATATTTATATAAAATTATTTAAAATTTCAATAATTTAATAGGGTATGAAAAAAAAAATAATAAGAAATCTTTTCTTTACCCTCTTATAAAATATTTTATGGTACTTTTTTTTCTTGTTCAAAGAAAAAAAATAAATACAAGGGTTGACCTTTCTTTTTCAGATCTTTGTTTTATCATTTTCGGGATGGGGAAAATACGAATCCCCATCGCCCCAATAAACCAATTTTTTTTTGTTTTTTTTTTTATTTTATGATATAGATTGTATATTCGATAATATTTAGAAAATATAAATATATAAGATAATAGAGAAAACGCTCAAATCCCCTAGTTAATTCAATTTTAAAATTGAAAGATAAGGAGTTTATAAATATTTTGTAAAAAAATATTCCATTTAATTGAAAAATTCTTCTATTTTTTCGATCTCGACGATTGAATAATAATAGGTTATTATTATTTCTACAAAGCCGCTATGGTGAAATTGGTAGACACGCTGCTCTTAGGAAGCAGTGCTAGAGCATCTCGGTTCGAGTCCGAGTGGCGGCATGCCGTTTTTTCTTATAAAAAAAGTTCTATAATATAATGAATTCAAGTCCCAGATATCAATTCAAATAATTCAATTAAGGGATCCTTAAAAATAAAATTTTTATGATATTTTCAACTTTAGAGCATATATTAACTCATATATCTTTTTCGGTCATTTCAATTGTCATTACAATTCATTTGATAACCTTATTAGTCGATGAAACCCTAGGACTCTATGCTTCGTCAGAAAAGGGTATGATAGCTACTTTTTTCTGTATAACAGGATTATTAGTTACTCGTTGGATTTATTTGAGGCATTTACCATTAAGTGATTTATATGAATCATTACTATTTCTCTCATGGGGTTTCTCCATTATTCATATATTTACGTCTATAAAAAAATATAAAAAACATTTTAGTGTAAGCGCAATAACCGCGCCAAGTACTATTTTTACCCAAGGTTTTGCTACTTCAGGTTTTTTAACTAAAATCCATCAATCCCCACTATTAGTCCCCGCTCTCCAATCTCATTGGTTAATGATGCACGTAAGTATGATGGTATTGGGTTATGCATCTCTTTTATGTGGCTCATTATTTTCAGTAGCTCTTATAGTGATTACATTTCAAAAAGCTATAAGAATTTTTAGTAAAAACAATAATTTATTAAATGCGTTATTTTCCTTTGATCAGATCCAATACATGAACGAGGGGAACAATGTTTTAAGAAACACTTCTTTTTTGCCTTCGAAGAATTATTATAAGTCTCAACTGATTCAACAATTAGATCATTGGAGTTATCGTATTATTAGTCTAGGGTTTATCTTTTTAAGCATAGGTATTCTTTCAGGAGCAGTATGGGCTAATGAGACATGGGGATCATATTGGAATTGGGACCCAAAGGAAACTTGGGCATTTATTACTTGGACCATCTTCGCAATTTATTTACATATGCGAACAAATAAAAATTTTGAAGGTGTAAATTCTGCAATTGTGGCCTCTATGGGTTTTCTTCTAATTTGGATATGCTATTTTGGGGTCAATCTATTAGGGATAGGGCTACATAGTTATGGTTCATTTACATTAACATCTAATTGAATGAATTGAAGAAAGGGCCTGACGAACACAAACATGGGAGAGTATAGATAAGAAAACTGTGTGTAAGACATCGAGAACCCTTTGAATCACTACATTATTCAAATGGTTCTCACAAAAGCCAAATTTATGAGGAAGTCGAATTCATTTTTTTATTTAACTTAAGAAAAAATACTTCTTTTTTTTTTATTGTTCAACGAACGATTTTAAAAGGAATTAATAATTTATTGCTGTTTCATTTTTTTGATGAAAACTATCTAGCAAAATAATTAGCTAAAATAGCTTCGACCTTGTCAACTGATAGTGAGAAAACAAAATCTGGATAAATACCAATACCTATGACAGGTATAAGGATAGAGATCGCAACAAACAACTCTCGCGGTCCCGAATCAAAAAAATAATAATTTTGAGCATTAAAAAGCTTGTATCCATAGAACATCTGGCGTAACATAGATAATAAATAAATGGGAGTTAATATAATTCCAATTGCCATTACCAAAGTAATTAGTATTTTTGTCATTAAAAGATATTTTTGGCTGGTAATTATTCCAAAAAAGACTATTAATTCTGCAACAAAACCGCTCATACCCGGCAATGCAAGGGAAGCCATCGATAAGATACTGAAAGTCGTGAATATTTTTGGAATTGGGATAGCCATTCCGCCCATTTCATCGAGATAAACAAGACGTATTCTATCATAACTTGTTCCCGCCAAGAAAAAAAGCGCAGCGCCAATAAATCCATGAGAGATTATTTGTAAAATAGCTCCATTGAGTCCCGTATCGCTTATAGAACCAATTCCTATAATTATGAAACCCATATGAGAGACGGAGGAATAAGCGATTCTTTTTTTTAAATTGCGTTGACCCGAAGATGTTGAAGCTGCATAGATTATTTGAATTATGCCTACTATGATCAACCAGGGTGAAAAGATAGAATGGGCGTGGGGTAATAATTCCATATTGATCCGAACCAATCCATAGGCTCCCATTTTTAATAAGATTCCGGCTAGAAGCATACAAGTACTGTAATGTGCCTCTCCGTGGGTATCTGGTAACCATGTATGTAAGGGTATAATCGGTGATTTGACAGCAAAAGCAATAAGAAATCCGATATAGAATAGTATTTCCAGTGCTATAGGATACGATTGATTAGCTGATGTTTCAAAATTTAAAGTTGGTTCATTCGAACCATATAAACCGATACCCAGAACTCCCATTAATAAAAAAATAGAACCTCCCGCAGTGTACAAAATAAACTTTGTAGCTGAATACAACCGTTTCTTTCCCCCCCACATCGATAGAAGTAGATAAACGGGAATTAATTCTAACTCCCACATGATAAAAAATAGTAAGAGGTCTCGAGCAGAAAATGATCCTATTTGACCGCTATACATTGCTAACATTAGAAAATGGAATAATCGGGAATCTCGAGTAACTGGCCAAGCTGCTAAAGTAGCTAAAGTGGTCATAAACCCCGTCAGTAAAATGGGTCCTATGGAAAGTCCATCGATTCCCAATCTCCAGTAAAAATCCAAAAAAAGGAGCCATTTATAATCCTCCGTCAGTTGGATTAATGGATCGTCTAATTCGAAATGATAACAAAATGCATAGGTTGTTAGAAGGAGCTCGAGTACACAGATACATATAGTATACCATCTCATTACTTTATTTCCTCTATGAGGAAAAAAGAAAAGTAATAAACCCGAAAATATTGGAAAAACTACAACTATTGTTAACCAAGGAAAATAATTCGTAGTAAAAACAAGATACACTTGGACTAAAAAAACCCCATGTTCGAAAATAAATATGTCTATTTATTTTCGAGCACGGGTTTTTGTCGGTAAAAAAGAAATCAAATGTATTCAAGGGGGCTTTTATAGAACGTATCAATAAGCTAGACCCATGCTTCGAGTTGTTTCATGCCATAAATAAACGCGAACACTCAAGAAATCTGTCGGACAAGCAGATTCACATCTCTTACAACCAACACAATCTTCTGTTCTTGGAGCCGAAGCTATTTGCTTAGCTTTACATCCGCCCCAAGGTATCATTTCTAATACATCTGTGGGGCAAGCTCGTACACATTGAGTACACCCTATACATGTATCATAAATCTTTACGGAATGTGACATTGGATCTATAATTTTTTTTTTAGACTATAAATTTTCAATCGAGTAAATTTGTAAATGAATTATATATTTAGATACTAGATGAGTCAATAATTTATCAGAATTTTTAGAATCAATCTACTTTCCGATTAACTCATGCGATAGGGCCAAGATACTTTGATTTTTTACGTTTTTGCAAACATGATCATGGATTACGTATCATACAAATAATATTTGATTAATATAAAAATTTCTCTGATAAATAAATACTACTTATTCAACAAATTCGATTGATTGATACGAGTTGATTTTCTGTTACGATAAATTGACGAAATAATAGCTGGACCAATAGCTGCTTCAGCGGCTGCAATAGCTATAACAAAAATTGAGAAAATATTCCCTTTTAATTGGCGACTATCAAAAAAATCAGAAAATGTTACGAAATTCATATTAACTGCATTCAGTATAAGCTCAAGACACATAAGGGCTCTAACCATATTTCGGCTCGTGATCAATCCATAGATACCGATAGAAAATAAATAGGCACTTATAACAAGTACATGTTCGAGCATGATTGACCAACTCCTTATCAATTCCGATTTATTTCAATATGAACAAAAATTTAATAGATTCAATTGACAAAAAAAAAGTACAGAACAAGGAAATATATTGGTAATCGATCGAATAAAATAATTCTTAGGTTAGCCAGAAACAATTTTCAAATAGAATTGAAGGGGGATGTGTGTGATAACATAGACCAAAGTTTAATTTATGCTATTTCTAACTAAAGATTTATTACTGGCGAGCCACCGCAATTGCGCCGATCAAAGCAGCTAAAAGAATGATCGAAATGAGTTCAAATGGAAGAAAAAAATATGTTGATAAATAAATTCCAATTTGTTGACTATTACTTATTAAATCTTGTTCTAGAATCTGGTTTGATCTTGTAGTCCAAATAATTCCATACCATGACGTATCTACAATAGTAATCATTAGTGAAACAAAAATACTTGTACAAACCAGAAAAGTAACTCCACTCCCAACGGTCCAAAGATTAAAATCTTTGGAATATTCTGAACCCTTCATGAACATCACAGCAAATATGATTAAAACATTTATAGCTCCCACGTAAATAAGGAGTTGCGCAGCAGCTACAAACTGGGCGTTTGCTAGAATATAGAATAAGGATATAGAAACAAGAACCAGTCCCAACGAAAAAGCAGAATAAATGGAGTTGTTAAATAATAGTACTCCCATACTTCCTAATATAAGACCTGATCCCAACAAGACTACAAGAAAATCATGTATCGGTCCAGGCAAATCCATTAAGTAAAAAAAGAGATAAATAAATCGAAATGTTTTTCATGGCCTTATTGATCTGACCGGGAAAAAAGTGGATAATCAATTCCTAATTAAATCTTAAGGAGTGTGAATTCATGTAGGTACAGTTATTGTATTAATCTTAGTCTTAATCTAAAAGAGTAGAGTAGATTGAAATCGAAATTAAGCTGCAATTCTCATGAATCAATAGTTTGGATTTGTAGGTAGTAACCAAACAAACAAAACGAAAGAAACCTCATTTCTTTCGATCAAAACATAACCTTAGTAATTTCCAATTACTCTTTAATCAAGGGATTTACTTATTTTAGACTGAAATTTGAGGCGAATTATAAATTGTTCTAATTGTATAATCATCAACTACTGACATTGGTAAACGACCCAAAGAAATTTGATTATAATTTAATTCATGACGATCATAAGTGGAAAGTTCATATTCTTCAGTCATTGATAAACAATTTGTTGGACAATATTCAACGCAGTTACCACAAAATATACAGATACCGAAATCAATACTGTAATTAAGCAATCGTTTCTTTCGAATATCCGTTTCCAATTTCCAATCAACAACAGGGAGATCTATAGGACATACACGAACACATACTTCACAAGCAATGCATTTATCAAATTCAAAATGGATTCGACCGCGGAAACGCTCCGATGCGATTAGTTTTTCGTAAGGATATTGAATAGTTACAGGCAAACGATTTGCATGGGATAAAGTAATCATGAAACCTTGACCAATGTACCTTGCAGCTCGTACTGTTTGTTGACCATAATTCATGAACCCAGTTACCATAGGGAACATATTGTAATATCTCTAAATAATTTTTTTTTGTTTCTTTCTCTTGTTTGAGCAAGTCGTGAATTATAGAATATGGTATTCCTTTACAGTGAAAAGAGTTGAAAAGAAGTTGTTAATAATAGATTACCGAGAGATATAGGTAAAAGAAATTTCCATCCGAGATTTAATAGTTGGTCTATTCTTAGTCGGGGTAAAGTCCATCTTGTTGCTATAGAAATGAACAAGAACAAATAAGTTTTAGCTAATGTAATAAAGATACTAATTGTCATTCCAAAGACTTCATATGCTTTATTTATTTCAAATAGTTCATAACCGAATATGTATGGGATAGAGATATTCCAACCACCCAAGTAAAGAACAGTTACAAATAACGAAGAAACTAATAGATTTAGGTAGGAAGCAACATAAAATAAACCAAATTTTATACCCGAATACTCGGTTTGATAACCCGCTACTAATTCTTCTTCTGCTTCTGGTAAATCAAAAGGTAATCGCTCGCATTCTGCTAAGGAAGAAATTATAAAAATAACAAACCCTATAGGTTGACGCCACAAATTCCACCCCCAAAAACCATATTTTGATTGAGCCTCAACTATATCAACGGTACTCGAACTGTTAGATAATTATAGTCGGTAATAACATCACTGTTCTCATCGCTATTACAGAACCGTACATGAGATTTTCACCTCATACGGCTCCTTGAGGGCCATAAATAAATCTAAGGAGCGTGTCGGGATTATTTATCTTGATATGTCGAATAGTATCGGATAAAAATCTATTGTGTGTCCCCAAATTAACCCAATAGAATTCTGTCTGTTCTAATAATAAAGAAAAAGGGTACTTCTGAATTGATCTCATCCCTTAATATAAAAATAAAATAAAAAAAAAATTATTTGTTGAGTAATAACTTAATTATTCACTAAAATACTATTTTTTATAAATATCAATAACCCAGCGTTTTCAATTACGAAAAAAAAAATTGGCTATTCCATTAGTTCATGAATTCGGACACGAATTCTATCTATATGAATAGAGAAATAGGAAATAAATAAATAGATGTAGATAAGAAACAATAAAAACGATCTTTTTTTTTGTTCCTATTCTTCTTTCTGATAAAAAGGGGACTTACTAAATAAGGGATTATTTCGTTTCCGATAGTCATTTATTTAATGGGTGGATAGGCGCATACTCTGGATCGGAATCGTGGGGAGTACTGCCTGATCATTTCTACAAAATTAAAGCCCCAATTTGTATTCTTTTTATATTATGAATTATATTATGAATTTTGCAAAAATGTCCTTCTCTTGGATAATTTTGAAAATATCCATTACTAATCCTTTGTATATCTTGGTGTTTCTAACCATCCACTCATTTTTGCTCAATCGGCTGTGTTATGGTAATACATATATGGTAGTACATACAAATAATAGTGAAAACTTAATCCGCTTGATCTTTGGAGTCCGCTTCAAGACAGGATAACTAGTTAACCAATCTTGGGACTTGCGCCTATGTTTATTTCTGCTTAACTCTTATACATAGAAAATGAGACTCAATATTTTGACTGCTAATTTTTATTTATATAAGCTGTTTTCTTTCACTCATATAACTATCTGATTTAGTTCATTAATCCGAATTCTGAATAGAAAAATGAAGATATCTATTCTCACCTCTTTTCTAGAAAAAAAGTGGGAGAAGTTTATGTCTCAACGAATCACACGTAGAGAGATTGATAATACACATAGAGTTAATGGTATTTCATAACTAATTGATTGAGCAGCAGCTCGTAGACCACCTAAAAAGGAATATTTATTATTGGATCCATATCCTGACATAAGAAGTCCGATGGGAGCAACACTTGAAATGGCAATCCATAAAAAAACACCGATATGGAGATCGACTAAAACAAGGTGATAACCAAAAGGAATTACTGAATAGCTTAGTAAAATTGATATGACTGCTATGGATGGTCCGATACTGAATAAACGAGTATCACCTCTCGATGGAAGCAGATTTTCTTTAAAAAGTAGTTTTGTACCATCTGCTAAAGCTTGAAGAACTCCCAAAGGACCAGCATATTCAGGTCCAATCCGTTGTTGTATCCCTGCGGATATTTCTCTTTCTAACCATACAATTACTAGTACGCCTATTGTGATTCCCAATACGGTAGTCAAAATAGGGACAAGCACCCATAGAATTCCATAGACTTCTTTTAAGAATTCCAATCTCGAAAAAGAATTGATATCTTGTATTTGTGATGTATCAATTATCATTTTAACGATCAACTTCTCCCATAATGATATCTATGCTACCTAGTATTGTCATAATATCAGCCAATTTCATTCTTTTAACTAACTGAGGAAGAATTTGCAAATTGATAAAACCCGGTGGGCGAATTTTCCATCTCCAAGGAAAATCACCCTGATCCCCTATCAAAAAAATGCCCAATTCCCCTTTTGGGGCTTCCACTCTCACATAAAGTTCTTGTTTCGCCAATTCAAAAGTTGGCGAAGGTTTTTTACTAATGAATCGATAGTCAAAGTCATTCCATTCCGGAAACTTTCCTCGATCAAAAGATCTTATTTCTAAATTTTCATAAGGCCCCCCTGGAATTCCTTCCAAAGCTTGTTGAATAATTTTTATAGATTCCGCCATCTCACCAAGTCTGACTAAATAACGAGCTAATGAATCTCCTTCTTTTTGCCACTGAACTTCCCAATCAAATTCGTCATAACACTCATAATGATCAACTTTACGAAGATCCCATGGTATTCCGGAAGCTCGCAGCATTGGTCCTGATAACCCCCAATTTATTCCCTCTTCTCCACAAATAACGCCTACTCCCTCAACTCGTTCTAAAAAAATAGGATTTTGTGTAATAAGTTTTTGATATTCAGCAACCCCTGTCAAAAAATAATCGCAGAAATCCAAACATTTATCTATCCATCCATGAGGTAGATCAGCCGCGACTCCCCCGATACGAAAAAAATTATGCATCATTCTCATACCGGTGGCTGCTTCGAATAGATCATATACTAATTCTCTTTCTCTGAAAATATAGAAGAAAGGAGTCTGGGCACCAATATCCGCCATAAAAGGGCCAAGCCATAACAGATGAGAAGCTATACGACTCAACTCCAACATAATTACTCTGATATAGCTGGCTCTTTTAGGTACTTGAATATTTCCCAACTGTTCTGGACCATTTACGGTTATTGCTTCTGTGAACATAGTAGCTAAATAATCCCAACGGGTTACATAAGGTAGATATTGTATAATTGTTCTGTTTTCTGCAATTTTTTCCATCCCTCTGTGTAAATAACCCAATATTGGTTCACAGTCAATAACATCTTCACCATCCAAAGTAAGGATGAGGCGAAGAACACCGTGCATTGATGGGTGGTGAGGTCCCATATTGACTATCATGAGGTCGTTTCTTGTAGCTGGTTCATTCATAAGTTTTTCCTCTATTCATCTTTTTATGAATTGCTGAAAATGAAAATAAGTTCATAAAAATTCAAGATCTAATAAATCAAATAATTTAAAATGCCTTTTTTAATTACTGAGTTTTTGACTCCCGAATATCCAATTGATTAATTAATTCTTTATAACGCATTTTATTTTTCTTTGATAAATAAGAAAGTAATCGTTGGCGTTTTCCGAGAATTTTACGTAGACCTTTTTGAGATAAATAGTCTTTTTTGTGCAATTCCAAATGTGAAGTAAGTCTTCGGATCTTATTGGTGAAATTGAATACTTGAAATTCAACAGATCCTCCATTTTTTTTTTTTTCTTCTTGCGAAATAACAGAGCTGAATGAATTTTTTAACATAAAATGAAATCTCCCTTTTTTTTATTATTTTTTTTTTTATTATTGATCAGTAATAAGAATGTTACTCATTTTAAATTTTAATTTGATATACACAATAATCTTAATTTGATTAAGAATTTCTATTCTTTTTTTTTTTTTTAGCAATCCAATTTTCAAAATTGGATTCAGATAGGTAGACAAAAGGCTAGTATATTTCTGCACGCACAAAAAATATTTAGACTTAAAACTAAAATTCAAATTTAATAAGAATATTTTATTGATTCATTTCTAAATCTACTAGATAAGATACGTCATTGAATGAAATTAATTTAATCTATCAGAATGTAAGACAGTGTCATATGTGTATTTCTTTGTCTTCATATACCATATAAGGTACGGGCAATATAGAAAAAATGGAGCATTAACGAATTTTTCATTGTGGATACATATGGATCCTTAGCATACTAAAACGACTGCTATTATTGGTATTAAACCAATAACGATTCATACAAGCTAAATCTTCTAATCGATAATTGGGCCAAAGAAAGAACTTTAATTTATTTTTATATCTATCAAGATGTTTGCTTCTTTTATCTAAACCTTGATCATAAGTTTTCACCTTATTTGTATTGTAAAATGCTGTATTTCTATGGATATCATTTCGATTTCGAGAATTGAAACAAATTATAATTCTGAACTCTCTACGACCTCTAGGGGATAAGATATTTTCCGAAACAAGCAAATCATAATGATTGCTGGTTCTATTTTCATTTGTTTTTTTATTTTGATGTAGTGCAATGGATTCAACAAAACTCTTCTTATCAGGATAGCCTTTTTCTTGATAGATTTCATTAAGTTGGTACTTATTCTTATGAACTAATGAAATACCTATGGTTTGAGCCATAATAAATTGTCCATCATTTTTTACAGACAGACGAACCGGTTCGATAATAAATATTCCCTTTTTTATTAATTCTGGAAGAGTTAAATCTTTCTTAACTATCAGAATATCCAGACTCAGTTCTCTACTTTGAATAGAGGATATAGCAATTTCTCTGGGATTTATCAGTCTAAGCAGGAGACAATATACTTTGATATTATTCATCATTCTTTGATTTATGGAATTATCCCATCTCAATTGAAAACGCAAATATCTTTTTAGGAAGAAATCAAGCTCCGATTCCGTTTTTTTCTTGCATTGCTTTTTATTTAGACGTTTTTTCACATCTGCTCCCGCATAATCTTTCTGAACATATTTTTTCTGGTTTGAGAGAGCTGATTCAAGATCCTCTTGGGCCACAGATTCCTTTTCACCTTTATTTCCATTTTCGAATTCAAGAGTGTTTTCCTTCGCTGATATAAAAAGAGATCTTTTTTTCTTTCCAATTAGTTTTTTATTTTTACTAAAATTTTCATTTCCATTCAAATTTAAAAGAAGTGATTTGATTGGTATGATCCACGGATTAATCTTATATGCATTATAAAGTATCAAAAATTCTGGAAAGAACCAAAGTTCCAGATTCGATATGGAACAACTTAGTATTTCTTCATTCATTCTCATCCAATCAAAAAAGATTGTTTTTTTATTCTTGGATCGGTTGATTTCTTGATCTTGATTCATTGTGAGATAAAAACAATCTTTCTTATCGATTTTTTTAATTAGTTTAAAATTACTAACCCCAGTTTTAGTATTTTTATTACTGTTCGTGTCAGCTTCAATATTGATCCAGGCTCCAATATCGACCTTATTTTTAAGACAAAAATGCAGCATTCTCCAATCAAAATATTTTCTATCCGTATTTTTTTCGAGATCTATAATATCATCTTCTACTATAAAATTATTGATAGGGCTACCCGTCAGTATATCAAAAAATTTCCATTTATCTGTGTTGTACTTATAAAACCTTTCTGGATTCTTTTTTACTTGTACTGGTATTTGATAAATATATGAATTCTTCTTCTCTTCATAATTAAGAGATTTATATGATAAAAGATCATATATATATTTTTTTTTTATTTTTATATTATCTTTTTTTTTCGCTAATGAGTAGTCTCTTTCAAAATAATTGTGTTTTTTGTAATGAATTAATCGGTTTTGTTCATATGAATAACATTGTTTAAAATCCTTATTTTTACGATCTTGATTGACTCTATTTCGCCATTTTTGTGGTAGTAATTTTGCCCATCTGATGGGATATAAATCGTAGTTATAATGACCCCTTAACCAGTTTTTCCATTGAGTCATTCCAAAATTTGGAAGATTCTTTTGTTTTACGTCGGAATGTAATATTTCTTGTGCTCCAACAACTTCAACAAAATAATCCTGTATTTTCTTCTTAAGAAAAAGAGATGTTCCGTGATATTGAAAGACAGGTCTTAACTTAGATAAGTTAATAATTTGTGTTTGTGATAATTTGTAAAATAAATATGCTTGCGACAAGTATGATAAGTCCCAAAAGATCTTTCCATTCTTAATATTGGAAAGTGACTTTTTTATAGTTGAAATAAACTGAATTATACTTTGATTTGTTTTATCAATTTTTTCTTGATTTGCTTCATTATTGGTATTGGAAATCAATTTAGTAAC